CTATCATCATATAAGTACTATATAAGTAAGCAGTTCTTGTTGTATCGGCCTAAAACCTTGTTAATTGATCTTTACGGTGCTTCCTCTATCAATTAGATCTTTTATCCATAGAAAAAAGTATCTAGGCATATCGATTCTATTTCTTCATATTTTGACTTCTATGAAGTTTCTTTCTTTGCTACAGCTCATCAAAATTGTTGTTTCGAACGATAATATATATGTAGAAAGCCTTTTTTTTGTCTAGTATTTATTTTGTTATTAGTATTAGTGGAGTTGTTCGTTCTTTTGTTTTTTTCTATAGTGGAGATAGTCGCACGTAATGACAGATCACGGCCATATTGTTAAAAGCTTGAGGTAAGAAAGGGTTTCGTTCGAGTGCCCTAAAATAGTATTCCAAAGCTTTTGTATGTTCTCCGTTACTTGTGTGTATAAGGCCTATGTTATAAAGTATATAACTTCGATCATAGGGATCGATTTCCAGTCGCATAGCCTCATAATAATTCTGTAAAGCTTCTGCATAATTTCCTTCAGATTGAGCCGACATCCGTTACGGTCGTCATTCGGTTCAAAGAATCTCCGTTCCAGAACCGTACGTGAGATTTTCATCTCATACGGCTCCTCCTTTATGTGTATAATAATGATAAACATCCATGGAATCTAATCCAAAAAGATTGCAATATTCTCATTATGAACTTAGCGGGACTAGTATTTTTTACACGAAATCTCTAGCCAACCTTCCTGTTAAAGGATCTTTTATTAACATCAAGTATGTTTGGATAAATAGTCACTTCAACAATTTCTTTGTCCTCAACGCTGCTAAATTTCCCGGAATTAGTCACTTCAACAGTCTTCGATGGTTATATGGGTATCCAAAATACGAACGAGATGGATGTTTATTGTCCCAACCATTCTTGTTAGTCCCGATCCCGATAAGAAAGGAAGGATTGATTTTTTTTTTACAAAGTTTTCTAGTGTTGTTGATTCCTAAGCGTAGTGCTTCTTCCCCCATGCCGCCTATTGGTACTAGTGGAGTAGGATTAACCTAACCCCATAGGTATAGGTATAACCTTTCGCTTACTACTATAAACCTAAAATTGAAGCATATGAGGCTGCATTAATCGGAAATACACGACAGAAGGGATTAATTGTTTTATTTCCAAACTTCACCTTCAGCAAGCGTAGGTTTTTTTTTCAAAATTTTTTTCTTTCTCTAGACTGAGATCGGTAAAAAAAAAAAAGAATCAAATCGCACCATCTCTGTAATAAGTGAATGCCTCTTTTTCTCCAGAAGTTGTAGGAATTATTCGTAATAAGATATTGGCTACAATGGTAAAGGTTTTATCAATAAAATTTCCATTTATCCGAGATCTAGTCATAGGTAGCAATCCATTCTAAAATTTCATTTTTTATCGCGCGATAAAATAATCCCCCAAACAAAGGAATTGTACAATACAGTACGAAATAACGTAAAAATGGACTTATTAATCAAATAATTTTATCCTACGGCAGGCCTCGAAGTAAGTTTTTTTTTGTTAGTTTCAATTTATTATGTGCGCCTACGCAAATGGAATATGTATGTCTCACTATTCACTCGGTTTAGGGGCATAATCATTATGTAGGAGAGATGGCCGAGTGGTTCAAGGCGTAGCACTGGAACTGCTATGTAGGCTTTTTGTTTACCGAGGGTTCGAATCCCTCTCTTTCCGCACCCTTATCAAGTTCATCAATGTTACTGACCTCAACGTTTGCAAATAGATCTCATTATTCCAACTTTGATGTGGATTCTCTATTCCTAATTTGTTTCTGTAATAAACAAAATAGTGGAATAAAGTGGGCAAGGAATAACAATTTTCCTATACCCACCCATGTCTATACATGAATGGGGGGAAATCCTCGGATCAAAATTATTCTTATTTTAATTTGGTTTAAGTCTGACGAGAATAATATTCTACAACCAGCAATTCATTAATTTTCAAACCAACCCATTTCCTATCTATTATTTGATTGACTAATCCTTTATATTGTAATGGATGAAGAGTCAAATGGGTTGGCAATTTTTTGCGGCGGGCTGATTCAAGAGAATTTTGAATCAGAGTTCTAGATTTTTGTTCACCCTTCGCTGTAATAATATCTTGAGGTTTGCAACGATAACTTGGTATATCTACTATACGACCATTAACTAAAACATGTCTGTGGTTAACTAATTGACGGGCTTGAGGAATAGTCGAAGCCATACCCAATCGAAAAAGTATGTTATCCAAACGCATTTCAAGTAATTGAAGTAAAACTTGACCGGTTGAACCTTTCGCTTTTCCAGCGATACGAACGTATTTAAGCAATTGTCGTTCTGTAAGACCATAATGAAAACGCAATTTTTGTTTTTCTTCTAAACGAATACGATATTGAGATTTTTTACTCGAGCGCGATGGCTTTATAAGTTCGCTTTCAACTGGAAGTTCTTTACGAGTTAGTCCTGGTAAATCCCCCAGACGACGTATTTTTTTGAAACGAGGCCCTCTGTAACGTGACATAAACACTCCTTTTTAATTTAAAATGGAAAATCTCATAAAGCTAAACTAAACTAAATAACAAATATGATAAATGAAACGAAATCTACTTAAAGTATTATACTAATTATACTAGAAAAAAGAAAAAAAGAACTGGAAAGATTCGATCAGTATCCGAATTTGATTCTATTGTATATCTATCTAAACTAAATAAATAAATAGAAAATCAAAAAAGAAGGTTATTTTCTTGATTTGTTCTAGAGAAATGGAACTCCAATTTTTTATCCTAAAATAAAAAGAGATTATCCCTTATGTCAAAAATGAAAACAAATAGAGAAAAAAAGCCGGCTATCGGAATCGAACCGATGACCATCGCATTACAAATGCGATGCTCTAACCTCTGAGCTAAGCGGGCTCTCATAACACAAATTGTGGATTTATCGGAATTATTTCCTAAACTACTGGGATCTTAGTTATTAATTGTTTTATATTAGCTCTTCATAACCAAATTACTATATCATCAAGAATAAATAGAATACAATTTCTATTTTAATCTATATCTATATGAATATCTAAATATAGATATACAAAATAGTAAAGAGTATATAGAATACTATCTTAAAATTTCTATTTTAAATTTAAATTTTAAATAGTCTCATTTTTTAGAATTTTAAATAATGACTAATTAGATTACAGCAAACAGTAATTTATATTACAAAATTCGTTGCATTAAGATGAACTATGATGAACTATGTATAATGTATATAATATAATGTATATAAAAAAGATGAACTATGTATAATGTATATAATATAATGTATATAAAAAAGATGAACTATGTATAATGTATATAATATAATGTATATAAAAAAGAATGTATCGATCGAAATTGGATAAGTAAAATGAATGTCAAATTTGAAATTAATAAATCGATTTTTGATTTTCGTTTTGTTATTTTTGTTATTATAAGGTCTGTATCTGTCTGCTCTAACGAAAAAAAGAATCGAACGTTAGAGTATTCTAAATACTCTCAAAAAATCAAAGAAGGAGGGACATTTAAAATAGAGATAAATGTAGTCTATACTCTGTATATTGAATTGCGAATAAACAGATAATAGAATCATTTATGATTCGACTAAATATGGGTATCTGATATAGATGAAAAAAAAGACTAATGAGATATGATATCAATCTGAAAGAAAAAAACGGGGGATATGGCGAAATTGGTAGACGCTACGGACTTAATTGGATTGAGCCTTGGTATGGAAACTTACCAAGTGAAAACTTTCAAATTCAGAGAAACCCTGGAATTAAAAATGGGCAATCCTGAGCCAAATCCTTCTTTTCGAAAACAAATAAAAAAAAGGATAGGTGCAGAGACTCGATGGAAGCTGTTCTAACAAATGGAGTTGACAACATTTACTCTTTCAATAGAATAATATTTATTGATCAAATCAGTCACTCCACTATAGTCTGATGCATTTTTTGAATAACTGATTAATCAGACGAGAATAAAGATAGAGTCCCTTTCTACATGTCAATACCGACATCAATGAAATTTTTAGTAAGAGGAAAATCCGTCGACTTTAAAAATCGTGAGGGTTCAAGTCCCTCTATCCCCAAAAGTATTTTTTTTTTTTTAATTTTAGTTGACATAGACTCAAGTAATTTCCTAAAATTAGGGTGGTTTGTCAAGAATGGTCGGGATAGCTCAGCCGGTAGAGCAGAGGACTGAAAATCCTCGTGTCACCAGTTCAAATCTGGTTCCCGGCGATTCATTTCTATGAGTATCTATTCCCAAATTTTAATAAATTTGGGAATAGATACATATGTTTTAGTGGTCTTGATCATCATACATAATTTATGTCGGCGTACGGAGATATACTGTTTCTAGCTAAAGAATGAATAGATGTATATTCTAGGTATAGAAAGTAAGTCTGAAAATGAATGATTCCATTTTGTTTCGATTTTTTCTGCGCCCCAATAAAGAATGTTAATATTTCAACAATATTCAAAATTCAAATGGTAAAATTACTTGGTTGAAAGGCCAAAAAGTTGAATCTAGGGAAGTTCAGAGGTGAGAATAGTCAAAATTTATCTGAGATACATTATAAAAAAATTCGGTCCATTTCTTTTGATTTTCTTTGATCCTACTTTATTTTTTTCGTAGCCGGATATCTAATTGATGTTGCTGTACATCTTACATTAATGATTACATTAATGATACAGAACTTTTTCAGTTCATCCTATTGGCTCACCCTAAATTAAGTATCGTTCCATCCAATTTTAGAATCCCTATATTATTGTCTTTTTTATTTATCCATTTTGTTATTTAATTTATCCCATCCATAATAAGATATCAATGAAACCCCTATTATTCTGTCGAATCTATAACAAAAAGAAAATGTACATACACATATTTCTTGAATATCTGGGGTTGTCGAAGTGCGGATTACTTTCTTATTTTTATCATTTAGTGAGCATCCTGTATTT